TCAAAAAAGGGGGGTTCCTCCTTTTATCGTTGTATGTGAAAGACATGTATTCTTCAAAATAGATCGTTCTTTTTAGTTATTATCTATACTTATTTCGTGTATGTGGATAATTTTTTTAATATACTCTTTTTAATATACATTGTTTTTTTACTTTAACATATAAATATATAATAAACATACAAATATATATAATACAAATATATTTATATATACATGTATATGTGATATATATATCACATATACGTATGCGCGCACATCACACATCACATATATAAATGACATGAGGGAAAAAAATGGAAGAAAATAAGGGAAAATAAAAATTGATTAAGCCCAGAGTGCTATGTCCATAATTCAAAGTAAGGAGTATCATAAGATTTCTGATAAACATAAGTTTTTTTATTGGGTTTCAATCCAATCAATCAGTTACACAACAAGTTAGGTAATTACTCCCTTCCCAAAATGAACTAGAATACCTAGGTATTTTTTTTTAATTCGAATATAGATACTATGATCCATATTTGAATAAAAAAAAAAGTACTCTTTTTTTGGTCTAACTCTTTTTCCTTACTATATATAGTATACTATATAATATATTTATTATACTATTATAGTATAATAAATATGTTTATTAATCACAAAAAAAAAATAAGAATAATTAAGAATCCCAATATTTGACTTTTTTTTTCATATCTTTTTTTTTTTGTTTATTTCTTTTATTATTGTTCCTTTATAAAAGGATAAAAAAGATAAGAATTGGTGAATCGAGAACAATTTGTAATTATAAGAAAAAAGAGTTTCTTTTCTTATGGAACATACATATCAATATGCGTGGATAATACCTTTTCTTCCACTTCCAGTTACTATGTCAATAGGATTTGGACTTCTACTTATTCCGACAGCAACAAAAAATATTCGTCGCATGTGGGCTTTTCCTAGTGTTTTACTCTTAAGTATAGCTATGGTGTTTTCAGCCAATCTGTCTATTCAACAAATAAATGGAAGTTTTATCTATCAATATCTATGGTCTTGGACCATCAATAATGATTTTTCCTTAGAGTTTGGATACTTGATCGATCCACTTACTTCTATTATGTCAATACTAATTACTACTGTTGGAATCATGGTTCTTATTTATAGTGACAAGTATATGTATCACGATCAAGGATATTTGAGATTTTTTGCTTATATGAGTTTTTTTAATACTTCTATGCTGGGATTAGTTACTAGTTCAAATTTGATACAAATTTATATTTTTTGGGAACTTGTGGGAATGTGTTCTTATTTATTAATAGGGTTTTGGTTCACACGACCAATTGCAGCAAGTGCTTGTCAAAAAGCTTTTGTAACTAATCGTGTAGGGGATTTTGGTTTATTGTTAGGAATCTTAGGTTTTTATTGGATAACAGGTAGTTTAGAATTTCGGTATTTGCTCGAAATAACTAATAACTTAATCCAAAATAATGGGGTCAATTCTTTATTTGCTACCTTGTGTGCTTCTTTATTATTCGTCGGTGCAGTTGCTAAATCCGCACAATTCCCCCTTCACGTATGGTTACCTGATGCTATGGAAGGACCCACTCCTATTTCGGCTCTTATACACGCTGCTACTATGGTAGCAGCAGGAATTTTTCTTGTAGCTCGGCTTCTTCCTCTTTTCATAGTCATACCTTATATAATGAATTTCATTTCTTTAATAGGTGTAATAACACTATTATTAGGGGCTACTTTGGCCCTTGCTCAAAGAGACATTAAAAAAAGCTTAGCCTATTCCACAATGTCTCAATTGGGTTATATTATGTTAGCTCTAGGTATAGGTTCTTATCGAGCTGCTTTATTCCATTTGATCACTCATGCCTATTCAAAAGCTTTATTGTTTTTGGGATCCGGATCTATTATTCATTCAATGGAACCTATTGTTGGATATTCACCAGATAAAAGTCAGAATATGGTTCTTATGGGTGGTTTAACAAGATATGTTCCAATTACAAGAACTACTTTTTTATTGGGTACACTTTCTCTTTGTGGTATTCCACCTCTTGCTTGTTTTTGGTCCAAAGATGACATTCTTAATGATAGTTGGTTGTATTCACCAATTTTCGCAGTAATAGCTTATTTCACAGCAGGATTAACCGCATTTTATATGTTTCGGGTATATTTACTTACCTTTGATGGGTATTTCCGCGTTCATTTTAAAAATTACAGTAGCACGAAAAATGGTTCGTTCTATTCCATATCTCTATGGGGAAAAGGAACTCCAAGAGGAGTCAATCCAAATTTACTTTTATCAACAATGAATAAAAAGGTTTCTTTTTTTGCAAAAGAAAGATCCAAAATTGATAATAATGTAAGAAATAGGATACGATACTTTAGTACTTACTTTGGAAATAAATACACTTCCATGTATCCTCACGAATCGGACAATACTATGCTATTTCCTCTTCTTGTATTAGTACTATTTACTTTGTTGGTTGGATCAATAGGAATTTCTTTTGATCAAGGAGTAATAGATTTTGATATATTATCGAAATGGTTAACCCCATCAACAAATCTTTTACATTCAAGTTCTAATTATTCTGTAAATTTGGATGAATTTTTTACAAATGCAATTTTTTCGGTAAGTATAGCAATTTTCGGACTATTCATAGCATATATTTTATACGGATCCGCTTATTCATTTTTCCAGAATTTGGATTTAATCAATTCATTTTTAAAAGGGGGTCCTAAAAGAATTCTTGTGGACCGAATAAAAAATGTGATATACAATTGGTCATATAATCGTGGTTACATAGATATTTTTTATACTAGAGTTTTTACCGTGGGGATAAGAGGATTAACCAAACTAACTCAGTTTTTTGATAGACGTATAATTGATGGAATTACAAATGGTGTTGGTGTTGCAAGTTTTTTTATAGGGGAAGGGATTAAATATATGGGAGGTGGGCGAATCTCGTCTTATCTATTCTTGTATTTATCTTATGTATCAATATTTTTATTTATTTTTTTATTTATAATAAAATAAATTCCTAAAAATGAGATTCATCATTTCAGAGATATAAAAAGAAGAAAAAAAAAATGTTTTGTCTATTCGATCCAAAAAAAGCGGAGAATGCACATTTGCTTGAAACATTTCCCAAATAACCGTTTTACGTCTTTGAGCACGCATGGATCCTTTGATTATATCCCGACGAAAATCCGATTGTTGCGAGTAACGTATCAAAGCCACCTCTTCTGCTTGATCACTATTATTAGTATTATTTGTAGTTGTAATAGGGTTGGTATTCTGATTGTTATCAGTATAAATTACTACGCGTTTGGCTTTTCTTGAACGAATTTCATGATCTTCCTTAGATTCTTCCTCATTTTCTTCCTCCTGTTCTTCCAAATCATCAGTTAATTTGTATGACCACCGAGGAACCCTTTTATGGATTTCTTCTATTCCAATAGATTTATTTCTAATTATTGTTTGATCGTTTGGATCAGTTGTAATTACATCGAATACCCATTTTAAAGCTTTTGTTTGATTTTCAAAATCAATTCTTGTTTGCTCTCTCAATAAAGAATATTTTTTAAAATGCAAAATGGGTGCAGGCTCAAAAGGAAATTCTTTGATTGAGGTTAAGGAATTACCAATATAATTCAGTAATGATTCCCTATCAGGCGGATTCTTTTGATGTTCAAATTTTCTGGAATAATTAGAATTATTAGGAAGTAGCCCATAAATCTTATTTATCCAATTGATTTCTATGGAATCCTCCGTATCTGTAGAAGTGATTAAATCATTCATGATCATATGTGAATAGAATTTTTTTATTGTTCCACGATATGGTCCCCTCAAAAAGGGGTCATACGTTTTGGGCAAGTATTTTTGTTCGTTTTCATCATTGCATAATCTGGTCCTTTTTTCGAGCATATCTAGAGCAAGAAATCCCTTTTCTTTTTCTAGAGCTTTTGTTCGACTTATTAATTCATTGTTCAAGTTGTACTTTTTTTGCTCATTGGTATAAACCCAATAATGATACTGATCCACATGGGATAATTTTTCTGTCGTGTACAAAGACATTTTTCGTTCTATCATTTCCGAAAAAGTCGATAAACTAGGTGGATATGTAAAAGATATTATTTGTTTTCCATCACTTGGACATGTATAAAAAAAATATTGTGCCATTTCATTTCGTACAGCATTTTCAAATTGATTATTTTTTATATACCGACATGGGCGATTCCATCGTTTATAATCGAAAAGAAGAAAAGTAAGAAAAGGTTTTTCAAACCAGAAAAAAGTATTTTTCTCTTCTTTAAGTCTTCCCAATTCCCAATTACCTTGATAGGTATCAAGATAAGAATCTTCGTGAACTGGGCTATCTTTATAGCATGT